ATCTTTTTTCCCACCTTCAGAAGAAAAAATTCCCCTATCATTCGATTTTCTGAAAGGTAACTATCTTGGTTTCGTATATAAATTTATATAGAATCTTTGAAAAAGACTTTCTTTCCTAAGAAAGAAAAACTTACTATCTTTGGGATCTGATCCTACACCGCTGCTCAAGACTTTAGTGGATCAACTCTATTACATAAGTGGATTCCTATTTTATCTCACATCACGAGATAAGTATATCTACCATCATGACATAAGTACGCAGTTATTATTGTATTGGCCCCAAATTTCGCCAATTGATCTTTACGGTGCTTCCCTTACCAATTAGATTCTTTTTTTATCCATAGAAAAAGTAGCTAGGTATATCTATTTATTTTCTTCATATTTCAACTTTTATGAATATAAAGTTTTTTTCTTTGCTACAGCTGATAAAAATCGTTGTTTTAGACGATGTATATGTAGAAAGCCTTTTTTTGTTTTTCTTTTTTTACTTCTATAGTGAAGATAGTCGCACGTAATGACAGATCACGGCCATATTATTAAAAGCTTGCGGTAAGAATGGATTTCGTTCTAGTGCTCGAAAATAATATTCCAAAGCTTTCGTATGTTCTCCATTACTTGTATGGATAAGACCTATATTATAGAGTATATAACTTCGATCATAAGGATCAATTTCTAGTCGCATAGCTTCATAATAATTCTGTAAAGCTTCTGCATAATTTCCTTCGGATTGAGCTGACATCCGTTACGGTCGCCATTCAATTAAAAGAATCTCCGTTCCAAAACCGTACGTGAGATTTTCACCTCATACGGCTCCTCCCTTATGTGCATAAGGAGAATATACATGAAATCAAAAAGATGAAAATATTCTCATTATGGACTGAGCAGGGCTAGTGTTTTTACAAGAAATCTCTAGCCAACCTTCCTGCAAGAGATCTTTTCTTAATATCAAGGGTGTTGAGACTAGATAACTAGATAGAAATGAGAACTCGAGCAATTTCTTTGTTTTCAACGCCTCCTAATTTCCAGGAATTAGTCACTTCAAACAACCTTCGATGGTTATATTGGTATCCAAAGTACGAACGAGATGGATGTTTGTTGTCCCAACCATTCTTTTAGTCCCGAGCCCAATAAGGAAAGGGGTCATTTCTAACAAGGTTTTCGTGTTGTTGATTCCTAGGTGTAGTGCTTCTTCCCTTATGCTGTCCGTTGGTACTAGTGTAGTGGAGTAGGATTGCCCCATAATACAGAACCTCTAGATATAACCTTTCGCTCAATACTAGAATCTAAGATTGAAACATAGCATCTGAGGTTGCATTAATCGAGGATACACGACAGAAGGAATTGTTCTATTTCCAAACTTCACCTTCAACAAGCGTAGATTTATTTCAAAAATTTTTCCGAATCACATGTCTTTCTCGTAAGACCAAGAGAAAAAAAAGAATCAAATCACACCATCTCTGTAATAGGTAAATGCCTCCTTTTCTCCTGAAGTTGTCGGAATTATTTGCAATAAGATATTGGCTACAATTGAAAAGGTCTTATCAATAAAATTTCCATTTATCCGCGATCTAGGCATAGCTAGCAATCCATTTTATAATTCTTCTCATTCCCTCTCGGGGGAAAATGATCCCACAAAGAAAAGAATTGTACAGTACGAAATAACATAAAAATAGATTGATTTGAAAAAAAAAGATTATGGGCTTTTTATTCCAATTGTTCCTTTTTTATAGGAATCAATAAGAAAAGGTCCAACCCGGTTCGATTTCATCCTAATGTAGTAGTATACCAACGAAGCGAACTATTCCGATTTCGTTGAAGTTACAGATTCAAATAACTCGAGAAATTTGTATTGAATTATGATACAAAGAGGAAAAATCATTCTATGATGAAAATAGAATAACCACCTCTTTTTTATGTTATGTACATAGCAGGTATACAATCCACTATACAAAATGTTTTATCAATCTAGAATAGAGGGGTGAGGGAAGGGGTTTGTTGTTGAGAATTCTAAAGTCGGAAAGAAATTTGAGAATTTGTAAGGTATGGAATCGTAGTCTATATAGAATTATGATAGAAAGGTATCCATTAACCCTAGTCTAAAAAATCTAGACCTATTAATCAGTTGATTCGTTCTAATTCATTGATTTAATCGATTCGAATCGAATTTCTAGTAGGAGTCGTTTTTGCAAACACAAACCCCCTTTTCATTTTCAAAATTACAAATAAAAAAATTTCGTAAAAAAATAATTGTCTTGAGGCCTCGAAAGATCTTTCTTTACTTTGATGAAAAATTTTCTATTTTTATTTATAATATTTTGTAATATATAGTTCAAATATATAGTTAAAATGGATTGGTCATACTTATCCAATCCAATAATCTAGAATGAAATACGAAGAACTCACTATTCACTTGGTTTTTGATTCATAATCATTATGTAGGAGAGATGGCCGAGCGGTTCAAGGCGTAGCATTGGAACTGCTATGTAGGCTTTTGTTTACC